AACGGATCCGGATCCTAAAAATAATAATGCTTTCGAATAAGCATGAGTAATCAAATGAAATAAAGCACTTCGATAAGACCCCATACCTAGAGCTAACATCATATAACCCAATTGAGACATTGTGGAATAGGCTAAACCTCTCTTAATGTCTTTTTGAGCAAGGGCAAAAGTAGCCCCAAATAATATTGTTATTACTCCTACCAAAGAGATGAAATTCATTATGTGAGGGATGACTATGAAAAGAGGAATAAGCCGAGCTACAAGAAAAATGCCCGCTGCTACCATAGTAGCAGCATGTATAAGAGCCGAAATAGGAGTAGGCCCCTCCATGGCATCCGGTAACCATACATGAAGGGGAAATTGTGCAGATTTAGCAACCGCACCGGTAAATAATAGAACGGCACAGAAAGTAACAAATAAAAAATTGACTTCATTATGATTATTAGAAATCAAGTTATTGAATATTTTGAATAAATCTCGAAATTCGAAACTTCCTGTTATCCAATAAAAACCTAAAATTCCTAATAATAAACCAAAATCCCCAACACGATTAGTTACAAATGCCTTTTGGCAAGCATTTGCAGCAACAGGCCGTGTGAACCAAAACCCTATTAATAGATATGAACACATTCCTACCAATTCCCAAAAAATATAAATTTGTATCAAATTAGAACTAGTAACTAATCCTAACATAGAAGTGCTGAAAAAACTCATATAAGCAAAAAATCTCAAATATCCTCGATCATACGACATATAATTATCACTATAAATAAGAACCATAATTCCAATAGTAGTGATTAATATTGACATAATAGAAGTAAGCGGGTCGATCAAGTAACCGAATTCTAAAGAAAAATCATTATTAATGATCCAAGACCATACATATTGATAGATAGAACTGCCATTTATTTGCTGAATAAACAGATTTATCGAAAAAATCATGACTATACTTAACAAAAAAACACTTTGAAAAGCCCACATACGGCGAAGACTTTTTGTTGCCGACGGAAAAAGAAGAAGTCCCGCTCCTATTAACATAGGAACTGGAAGTGGAAGGAAAGGTATTATCCACGAATATTGATATGTCTGTTCCATAAAAAATTTTTTTATTCTTAATTGATTGTTTACGATTTACCGGATCCTACCCCCTTTCAATTTCAAAACAAAAGGGGTCAATAAAAAAATCAAGAGATGTACTAACTTAAAGATATTTTTCGAATTTTATATATTTATTATCTGGGTCTTTCCAAAATACTTTAAATATTAAAATAAAGAAGTTACAATTGGGCAAATGATATGACCTACTTGCTCATAAAAAGAAAATTTAGTTATTAACTAAGATTTGTCTTAAAATAACGAAAATACAAAACAAAATTTCATTATTATTAAATCACTTTATATTCATAAAGTAATGATAAAAACTAAAAATAAATCTGATATGAATCGATATGAATCATAGGATTAACTAAGGTACAATTTTTGTACGAATCTCGCTTTTTAGTCAGTTTGTTCCAAATCATTAACTAGTTTCAGTATGAAACTTATTGATTAGTTTCCGTTTCAATAAAAACACATTTATAGGAAACGCTATAATATCTAATATTTTCTATTTTCTATAAGATTTATTTTTATATTTATCAAAAAAGGGGGTAATTATCAAAAGGGGGTAAAATAAAATCAAATTTAATAAAAAAATAACGAAGATTTTTTTTAACAAAACGTGTATCTTTTAACAGATTCATTACTTTAATTACTAGTTTGACTCGAATTTTAAAATGGAATTTCGAAGTATTCTTTACTCAAGTTTGACCAATTAATATAAATTTATAGTAAGATTTTGTAAGATTTTCGCATATTTTTTATCTATATATATATATTTTTTATCTATATATATATTTTTTTGTTTTCTCTAGATAATATATATTATCTTATCTAATTATTATCTAGAAAATAACTAGATAATTAATATATTCGTTTTGACCAATAGATGTCTTTCACATCCAACTAGAACAACGAGTAACCTCTTAATTTTTAAATGGCAGTTCCAAAAAAACGTACTTCTATATCAAAAAAGCGTATTCGTAAAAATATTTGGAAAGGGAAGGGATATTGGGCAGCCTTAAAAGCGTTGTCATTAGGTAAATCTCTTTGTACCGGAAACTCAAAAAGTTTTTTTGTTCGACAAAAAAAGTCATAAAATAAAACATTGGAATAATCCGAATAGAAAAATAGGCCCATTTCATTCTTAATAGGAAATCAACAAACCTATTGTTTGTGGCTAATCAATATGAACTAGAACTCGCTTCGCTATTAGGATATATATAATAATAATTCTTCGGTTTAGGGGTTAGTAAATTATAAAAAGCTTTTGAAAAAAAGAATAAAGACAAGATACAAAACTTGAGCCTTTGTTAGTATATTTTCTTGTTTTGGAGATGGGGGAGTCTTTTTTCCCCATCAACCTATTTGTCACAATTACAATAATCGAAGTTTTTCAATA